ATTTTTAAAATTAAGATTTAAATATCCTTCAAAAATAAGTAAATAAATCCGAAACATATAAAATGCAGTTAATCCCGCAGTGAACCAAGCTATTATTGCGAAACTAAGTGAATACAACCAACTATCATTAAGAATTTCATCTTTGGACCAAAAACAGGCGAAGGGTGGAATACCACAAAGAGAAAATGTTCCTAATAAAAAAGAAGTTTTTGTAATTGGAATATGTTTTGTTAAACCACCCATAAGAACCATATTTTGACTCTTATCTGGAGAATAACCAACAATAGCTTCCATTGAATGAATAATAGATCCAGACCCTAAAAACAACAATGCTTTTGAATAGGCATGAGTAATCAAATGAAATAAAGCACCTCGATAAGACCCCATACCTAGAGCTAACATCATATAACCCAATTGAGACATTGTAGAATAAGCTAAACCTCTCTTAATATCTTTTTGAGCAAGAACTAAAGTAGCTCCTAAAAAGACTGTGATTATGCCTATCAAAGCTATTAAATTCATTATGTAAGGTATGACTAGGAAAAGAGTAAAAAGTCGAGCTACAATAAAAATTCCCGCCGCTACCATAGTAGCAGCATGTATCAGAGCCGAGATCGGAGTAGGGCCTTCCATGGCATCGGGCAACCATACATGAAGAGGAAATTGTGCTGATTTAGCAATTGCACCGGAAAATAAGAAAAAGGTACACAAAGTAACGAATACAAGATTAACTTGATTATTAGAAATCAAGTTAGTGACTATTTTGAACAAATCTCGAAATTCGAAGCTGCCCGTTATCCAATAAAGACCAATAATTCCTAATAATAAACCAAAATCCCCTACACGATTAGTTACAAATGCTTTTTGACAAGCATTCGATGCACTAGGTCGTGTGAACCAAAAACCTATTAAAAGATAAGAACACATTCCAACTAATTCCCAAAAAATATAAATTTGTATCAAATTTGAACTAGTAACTAATCCCAACATTGAAGTATTGAAAAAACTCATATAAGCAAAAAATCTCAAATAGCTTTGATCATGAGACATATAATTATCACTATAAAAAAGAACCATAATTCCAACTGTAGTAATTAATATTAACAAAATAGAAGTAAGTGGGTCAATCAAGTGTCCGAACTCTAAAGAAAAATCATTATTGATGGTCCATGACCATATATGTTGATAAATAAAATTGCTATTTATTTGCTGAATAGACAGATCGAGTGAAAAAATCATAACTATACTTAACAATAAAACACTTGGAAAAGCCCACATACGACGAAGTTTTTTTGTTGTCACCGGAAAAAGGAGAAGTCCTGTTCCTATTAACATAGGGACTGGTAATGTAAGGAAAGGTATGATCCATGAATATTGATATATATGTTCCATAACAAAAACTTTTTTAATTACTAATTAATTATTTCGTGTTTCTGATTTATCAGCTCTTATATCTTTTTATTTTAAATCAGTCAATAAAGAAAATAAATGAAAAAGAAAAAATACAAAGTATATAAAAATTAAATCCAATTTTATATTTCTATTTTTAATTATTTATTTAATTATTATCAATTAAAAAAAAAATTCACATATTAAAATCAAAAAGTTCGAATTCGTCAAATAAAGATACTACTGAAAATAAAAAAATACTTATTATAACTAACTAGAAAGCCATTATTATTCAAAAAATTACTTAAAATTTTTAATTTTTAATTAAAAATTTTTATCTACATAGAGAAAGGTTAAAGAATTATAAAAAAAGTGGTTTATTAAATTTTGATAGTGATAGTAATAATAAAAAAAGCTAATTTTAACAGAAGCGCGAATAATGTTAGCAGATCCTTACTGGATTCAATAAAATAATTATTTTATTTGTTTATTTATTCAGAACCATTTCACAACCATTAACTAGTACCTTTTGAAACGGAGTTATTTTTTTTCATTATGTTTCGAAAAAATACTGTTATATTTGACACTTTTCTTTTATATTTTCCATAGGTATAAAGTAAAGAATTATTAATTTTTTTTTTTATTTTAACAAATTAATTAATAGTCTCATTTGTATTTTCAAATTCAATTTGAATTAGATATACTTTTTCGTTGAGTTTGACAAATTATACGAAAAAAAAGTTAAAGGTTTTTTAATATAATTTTTAAATATTAGGCTAACTAACAATTTCAGGATAAAAAAAATTTAGGTTCTTAAACTTTATTGATGTATTTTTTTATATATTTAATATGATGAAAAAAGATAGAAATAAGTCGGATAGGCTTTTTTGATGAAAAGAGTATAATTTTCAGATTTAATATATAGATTAAGCAAGCGAATAGTAAAAATCTATTAAAAAAAAAAAGCTTTCGGATAAAGTAAAGACAATTTTAAGTACGTAGCAGAACTAGAAATTTTGTTGTTATATGATAGAATATCTAATGATGTTTCGAAATCCTAACTCAAACTCTTTTCACAATAAAAAACTAAGCAATAAAATATTTCGATAAATCTATTGAATGTAATAAATATTTAAATTGGAATTCATAAAATTTGATTTGTTTTTATTCTTAAATAAAAATTTCGTCATGAATTTGAATATTTCGTAAAAAGTAAAGTATTGCCTCAAAGCTCGACGATTAAATAAAAATTGATTATTATAATTTCAAGCAAACCGCTATGGTGAAATTGGTAGACACGCTGCTCTTAGGAAGCAGTGCTAGAGCATCTCGGTTCGAGTCCGAGTAGCGGTATTAGATCCTGTAATTTTCAAAAGGATACAATATATCCTATAATGACTTTATTTCCTAATTTCAATTATATATACGAAAAGAGGAACCCCCATAACTTTTTTATTTTATTTTTTACTTTATGATAGTTTCGGCTTTAGAGCATATATTAACTCATATATCTTTTTCAGTCGTGTCAATTGTAATTACAATTCATTTGATAATCTTATTAGTCGATGAATTCGTAGAACTCTATGATTCGTCAGAAAAGGGCATGATAACTACTGTTTTCTGTATAACAGGATTATTAGTTACTCGTTGGTTTTTTGGTGGACATTTACCATTAAGTGATTTATATGAATCATTAATCTTTCTTTCATGGGCATTTTCTGCTATTCATATAGTTCCGTATTTTAAAAAATATAAAAATTATTTAAGCGCAATAACCGCGCCAAGTACTCTTTTTACTCAAGGGTTTGCCACTTCAGGTCTTTTAAAAGGCATGCATCAATCAGAAATGTTAGTGCCCGCTCTTCAATCCCAGTGGTTAATGATGCACGTAAGTATGATGATATTGGGCTATGCAGCTCTTTTGTGTGGATCATTATTATCAGTAGCATTTCTAGTCATCAGATTTCAAAAAATCATAAGAATTTTTGATAAAAGCAATAATTTATTACCCGATTCATTTTACTTTAATGAGATACAATATATAACGAACCGAAAAAATGTTTTAAGAAATATTTTCGTTCTTTCGTCTAAGAATTATTATAGGTTTCAATTGATTCAACAATTAGATGACTGGAGTTATCGGATTATAAGTATAGGATTTATTTTTTTAACTATAGGTATTCTTTCGGGAGCAGTCTGGGCTAATGAAGCATGGGGATCATATTGGAATTGGGACCCAAAGGAAACTTGGGCGTTTATTACATGGACCATATTCGCGATTTTTTTTCATACTCGAACAAATAAAAATTTTGAGGGTTTAAATTCGGCAATTGTCGCTTCTAGCGGTTTTCTTATAATTTGGATATGCTATTTTGGAGTTAATTTATTAGGAATAGGATTACATAGTTATGGTTCATTTACATTAACAATTACCACTTGAAGAAAGAGTCTCACGAATGCAACTCTCTAGGACAGCAAAATAAAGAGACAAAAAGCTTCAAGTAAGCTGTTGAGAACTTTTTGAATTACCATACTAGTTGATTCAAAAAGTTCTCAGAAATGTCAAAAATTTTTGCTTAGAATTCATTTTTTGTTAATTAAAATTCAAGATTTAAGAGAGTAAAAAAGAAGTTTTTTCATTGTGTAACCTAAGAATTTTGAATTTTTGAAAATCAAAAATCATAGGATTTTTTTTTTTAGAAAAACTATCTATAAAAATAATTAGATAGAATAGCTTCGACTCTGTCAATTGATAATGAGAAAACGAAATCCGGATAAATACCAATACTTATTACAGGCAGAAGGATAGAGATCGAAACAAATAATTCCCGAGGTCCAGAATCAAAAAAATAAGAGTTTGGAGCATTAAACAGTTTGTATCCATAGAACATCTGTCGTAACATAGATAATAAATAAATAGGAGTTAATATCATTCCAACTGCCATTACGATAGTAATTAATATTTTTGTCGTTAAAAGGTATTTTTGGCCACTAATTAGTCCAAAAAAGACTATCAATTCCGCAAAAAAACCACTCATGCCCGGTAATGCAAGGGAAGCTAGTGATAAAATACTGAAGGTCGTGAATAGTTTTGGCATTAAGGGAGCCATTCCGCCCATTTCGTCAAGATAAAGACGACGTATTCTATCATAACCAGTTCCTGCCAAGAAAAAGAGTGCAGCACCAATAAATCCATGGGATAGAATTTGTAAAATAGCTCCATTGAGTCCCATATCACTTATAGAGCAAATTCCTATAATTATGAAACCCATATGAGATACAGAAGAATAGGCTATTCTTTTTTTTAAATTTCGTTGACCGGGAGATGTTGAAGCTGCATAGATTATTTGCATTACGCCTATTATTATCAACCAGGAGGAGAAGATAGAATGAGCATGAGGTAATAATTCCATATTGATTCGAATCAATCCATACGCCCCCATTTTTAATAGGATTCCGGCTAGAAGCATACAAGTACTGTAATGTGCTTCCCCATGAGTGTCTGGTAACCATGTATGTAAGGGTATAATCGGTGATTTGACAGCAAAAGCAATAAGAAATCCAATATAGAAAAATATTTCTAGTCCCACAGGATATGATTGATTGGCTGATGTTTCAAAATTAAATGTTGGTTCATTATAACCATATAAAGCGATACCTAAAGTTCCCATTAATAAAAAAACCGAACCGCCTGCAGTATACAAAATAAACTTTGTAGCGGAATACAGACGTTTCTTTCCCCCCCACATGGAAAGAAGTAGATAGACGGGAAGTAATTCTAACTCCCACATGATAAAAAAAAGTAAAAGATCTTGAGATGAAAATAATCCTATTTGAGCACTATACATTGCCAACATCAGAAAATTGAATAATTTTGAATCCCGAGTAATCGGCCAAGCCGCTAAAGTCGCTAAAGTGGTGATAAATCCTGTCAGTAAAATAGGTCCTAAAGAAAATCCATCTATTCCCAATCTCCAGTACAAATCAAAAAACGGGATCCATTTATAATCTTCTGCTAATTGGATTAATGGGTCCTCAAATTGAAAATAATAAGAGAACGCATAAGTTATTAAAAGGAGTTCTACTATACATATATATAAAGTATACCACCTAATTACCTTATTTCCTCTATGAGGGAAAAAGAAAATTAATAAACCCGCCACTATCGGTAAAACTACAAATATTGTTAACCAAGGAAAAGAATTCGTGGTAAAGACAAGATACGCTTAGACTGGAAAAACCCGTGCTAGAAAATATTTTTTCGAGTACGGGTTTTTGTCGGTAAACAAAAAAGAAAATGTATTCAAGTGGGGTTTTCTGGAAACTATCAATAAGCTAGACCCATGCTTCGAGTTGTTTCATGCCATAAATAAACTCGAACACTCAAGAAATCTGTTGGACAAGCGGATTCACATCTTTTACAACCGACACAATCCTCCGTTCTTGGAGCGGAAGCAATTTGCTTGGATTTACACCCATCCCAAGGTATCATTTCTAATACATCCGTGGGACAGGCTCGGACACATTGAGTACACCCTATACATGTATCATAAATTTTTACTGAATGTGACATTGGATTAAAAATTTTTTTAACGTCATAAAATTTCAATCTAGTAAATTTCTAAATGAATCAGCATATATTTATAAACTAGATGAATCAATGATTTACCAGAAATTTTCTCAATTCTGGATCAACTTCTGAGATAGAGCCAAAATATTTTAATTTCTTACGTTTTCACAAACATGATCAGACAACTTAGATATCATACATACCAGCTCAAATTAATAAATATGAAAATTATATTCTATAACAATTAATACTACTTATTCAACAAATTCGATTGATTGATACAGGTGGATTTTCTATTACGATAAATTGACGAAACAATAGCCGGTCCAATAGCTGCTTCAGCGGCTGCGATAGCTATAACAAAAATTGAAAAAATATTTCCTTTTAGTTGGCGACTATCAAAAAAATCAGAAAATGTTACGAAATTTATATTAACAGCATTCAGTATAAGTTCAAGACACATAAGGGCTCTAACCATATTTCGACTCGTGATTAATCCATAGATACCGATAGAAAATAAAAAGGCACTCAAAATAAGTACATGCTCGAGCATCATTGACCAACTCCTTATCAATTTTTAAATTTCGATTTATTTCAATATGAACAACAATTCCACCTGAGATTGACTCGAATTAAGAATATCATAAGTACTGAACAAATAAATATATGGATAATAGATCAAATAAAAGAATTTATACATTTATACATAAATAATCTTTATAAATAATCTTTTAATAAAATTGAAGGAAAAGAGATGTGATAACATAGAAAACAGTTTTAATTTTGATTTCGATTATTAATTCGAAAAATTTCTTACTGACGAGCCACAGCAATCGCACCTATCAAAGCAACTAAAAGAATTATTGAAATGAATTCAAATGGAAGAAAAAAATCTGTTGCTAAATGAATTCCAATTTGTTGACCATTACTTATCAAATCTTGTTCTATAATCTGATTTTTTGTTGTAGTCCAAATAATTCCGTACCATGACGTATCGGGAATAATAGTAATTAGTGAAACAAAAATACTTGTACAAATTAAGGAAGTAACCCCATTTCCAACAGTCCAAAGATTCAAATCTTTGTAATATTCTGAACCATTCATGAACATTACGGCAAATATAATTAAAACATTTATAGCTCCCACATAAATAAGGAGCTGTGCAGCAGCTACAAAATGAGAGTTTGATAAAATATAAACTAAAGATATGCAAACAAGAACGAATCCTAATGAAAAGGCAGAATAAATTGGGTTGGTAAATAATACTACCCCTAAACCTCCTAATATAAGACCTAATCCCAGAAAGACTAAAAGAAAATCATGTATTAGTCCAGGTGAATCCATTGCACGTAAAATAAGAAATAAAAAAAATTGAATTGTTTTTTCATGACCTTATTGACTATTGACTTGACCAGGAAAAACTTTTTTATATTTTATATTTTGATTATTTTTTATTTTATTATTATAATTATTATTATAGGCTTCTTAATTTTAAATTCGAGGGGGTCTATTACTTACTATATTTACAACTATTGAACTAATTTCATTCTTTCTTGAATTTCTTGAAAAAGAAAAGGTATTCAAATTTTATTCTCGAAAGAATTTTGGATAGAATTATAGATATCTTAATAGATTGTCAATCCAAATTAAATTTCGATGCAATTTTCTCATCAATCAAATCAATAGTTGGAATTTCGAATTTTTGTAGTCATTGACTAAGAAAATGAAAGAAAACCCCTTCCATACTTTTAGATCAAAACGGAACGTTCCTTTTTTTAGTTTAATAATTGTATTTTTAAATCAATCAAAGTGGTTTATCCATTTTTTTTTTAGTTGAATTTAAAATTGTTCGAATCGTATAATCGTCAACTACTGATATTGGTAAACGACCCAAAGCAATTTGATTATAATTCAATTCATGACGATCATAAGTAGAAAGCTCATATTCTTCCGTCATTGATAAACAATTTGTTGGACAATACTCAACACAGTTGCCGCAAAATATACAGATTCCGAAATCAATACTGTAATTAAGCAACCGTTTCTTTCGAATGTCAGTTTCCAATTTCCAATTAACAACAGGCAGATCTATAGGGCATACACGAACACATACTTCACAAGCAATACATTTATCAAATTCGAAATGTATTCGACCGCGGAAACGCTCCGATGTGATTAATTTTTCATAAGGATATTGAATAGTTACAGGTAAACGATTTGCATGGGATAAGGTAATCATGAAACTTTGACCAATGTATCTTGTGGCTCGTATGGTTTGTTGCCCATAATTCATGAACCCAGTTACCATGGGAAACATAGCGTAAATTTTTATGAATAATTTGATTTTTTTTTTCTCTTGTTTGAGTTGAAGACAAATCATAATATTCTTTTCTTATAGTTTTCTTTATTATTATTATTTAATATTAGAATTTTTTTTTTATTTTTTTTTTATAGTGAAAGGAGTTGGAAAGAGATTGTTAATAATAGATTACCGAGGGAAATTGGTAAAAGAAATTTCCATCCAAGATTTAAAAGTTGGTCCATTCGTAGTCTAGGTAAAGTCCATCTTGTTGTGATAGGAATGAACAAGAACAAATAAGTTTTAACCAATGTAATAAAGATACCAATTGTTGGTCCAACGACTCCGCTTATGTTATTTATTTCAAAAAACTCATGAACAAATATATACGGAATACAGATATTCCAACCGCCCAAGTAAAGAACTGTTACAAATAATGAAGAAACTAATAAGTTTAAATAGGAAGCAATATAAAATAAACCAAATTTAATACCCGAATATTCCGTTTGATAACCTGCTACTAATTCTTCTTCTGCTTCTGGCAAATCAAAAGGTAATCTTTCACATTCTGCTAGAGAAGAAATAAAAAAAATAAAAAATCCTATCGGTTGACGCCACAAATTCCAACCCCAAAAACCAGATTTTGCTTGTGCCTCAACTATATCAACTGTACTTGAACTGTTAGATAATCATAGTCGGTGATAACATCACTGTTCTCATCGCTATTCCAGAACCGTACATGAGATTCTTACCTCATACGGCTCCTCGAAGTCCAAAAATAAATTTAAGGAACAGATCAATTGTATTCTTTATTTTGATATATTTGTAGAATAGAGCGGATCAAAATAAGATAAAATCTATCGACGTTCCAAAATTCGAGCAATGAAATTCTATCTGTTAGAATACTAAAAATACAAAATTACTTCGGAATTGATCTTATACTTTACCTTTAATAATTTCAATTTTTCTTTCTTGAGTAATAACTTTAATCCTTCAATAAAATACTCTTTGTAAAATTACTTGTTAAAATACCAAATAGATATTTCAACCTATCATTTTCTATTACGAGACCCGAATTATGACACGAATGCTATCTCTATGAATATCCATATAAGAGAAAAGAATAAAAAAAATGGATTTTTCTTTTTTTTCTATTGTAATTATTGTAATTCGATTCTTTTTTTTTCGTTCTTATTCTTCTTTCTGAAAAAACTAAATGACAAGGGGGTTAAAAAAAAGGAAAGGATTATTTCGTTCCGGATAGTCAGTTCTTTAATTGTTGGATAGGAGCATACTCTGAATTGGAATCATGGGGGGCACTGCCTGATCATTTCTACGAACTTAAAGCCCCGATTAATATACTTTTTGTCGAAATAGTTTTTTCGATAATTTTAAAAATCTCTATTACTAATCCTTTATGTATCTTCGTGTTCCTAACCATCCACTCATTTCATTTTTGCTCAATCACCTGTTAGCATTAGGGTAATACCTATGGAGAATACCTATAAATAAAATAATAGTGAAAACTCCATAAAGTTGATTTTTTGATCCCGCTTCAAGTTAGGATGACTAATCAACCAATTTCGGGGCAAATGGTCTTAGTTTTTTATGTTTATTTCTGTTTTCCTTTTTATTCTTGTACCTAGGAAATGAGTCTCAATTTTTTTACTGCAAATTTCGAAGTTGTTTTTTTTTTTCACTCATATAACTATCCAATTTAGTTCATGAACCAAATTGATGAATAAAAAATGAAGATATCTATTCAATTCATTTAACTTTCTTCCTAAAAATAATAGCGAGAAATTTCTGTTTCAACGAGTCGCACGTAGAGATATGGCTAAGATACAAATAGTTAAAGGTATTTCATAACTAATCGATTGAGCAGCAGCTCGTAGACCACCTAAAAAGGAATATTTATTATTTGATCCATATCCTGACATAAGAAGTCCAACGGGAGCAATACTTGAAATGGCAATCCATAAAAAAACACCACTATTTAGATCGGTTAAAACAAAGTGATAGCCAAAAGGAATTACTGAATAGCTTAAGAGAGTTGATATAACTGCTATAGATGGTCCAATACTGAATAAATGAGTATCCCCCCTAGATGGAAAAAGATTTTCTTTGAAAAGTAGTTTTGTCCCATCCGCTAGAGCTTGAAGAACTCCTAAAGGACCTCCATATTCGGGTCCAATGCGTTGTTGTATCCCTGCGGATATTTCTCTTTCTAACCATACAATTACTAGTATGCTTAGTGTGATTCCCAATACAAGAGTCAAAATAGGAACAAACTCCCATATAATTCCATAAACTTCGTTTAAGGATTCTAAGCTAGCAAAAGACTGGATAGCTTGTACTTCTGTTGTATCAATTATCATTTCAACGATCAACTTCTCCCATAATGATATCTATACTACCTAGTATTGTCATAATATCAGCCAATTTCATTCTTTTAACTAATTCAGGAAGAATTTGCAAATTGATAAAACCTGGTGGTCGAATTTTCCATCTCCAAGGAAACCCGCTCTGATCCCCTATCAGAAAAATTCCCAATTCTCCTTTTGGGGCTTCCACTCTGACATAAAGTTCTTGTTTCGGTAATTCAAAAGTAGGAGAAGTTTTTTTACTAATGAATCGATATTCAAAATCGTTCCATTCCGGATCCTTTTCTCTATCAAAGCGTCGGGTTTCTAAATTCTCATAGGGCCCCCCTGGAATTCCTTCAAGAGCCTGTTGAATAATTTTTATAGATTCCAGCATTTCACCAATTCGGACTAAATAACGAGCTAATGAATCTCCTTCTTTTTGCCACTGGACTTCCCAATCAAATTCGTCGTAAGACTCATAATGATCAACTTTACGAAGATCCCATTGTACTCCGGAAGCTCGTAACATTGGTCCCGATAACCCCCAATTTATTGCTTCCTCCGCACCAACAATACCTACTCCTTCAACTCGTTCTAAAAAAATAGGATTTCGTGTAATAAGTTTTTGATATTCAACAACTCCTGTTAAAAAATAATCGCAAAAATCCAAACATTTATCTATCCAACCATGAGGTAGATCAGCCCCTACCCCCCCGATACGAAAATAATTATGCATCATTCTCATACCAGTGGCAGCTTCAAATAAATCATATATTAACTCTCTCTCTCTAAAAATATAGAAGAAAGGAGTCTGTGTACCAATATCTGCCATAAAAGGCCCAAGCCATAACAAATGAGAAGCTATACGACTTAATTCCAACATAATTACTCTAATATAGCCAGCCCTTTTTGGCACTTGAATATTTCCTAACAGTTCTGGACCGTTTACTGTTATTGCTTCTGTGAACATAGTAGCCAAATAATCCCATCGTGTTACATAGGGCAAATACTGTATAATTGTTCGATTTTCTGCAATTTTTTCCATTCCTCTGTGTAAATAACCTAATATTGGTTCACAATCAATAACATCCTCACCGTCTAGAGTAATGATGAGTCGAAGAACACCGTGCATCGATGGGTGGTGGGGACCCATATTCACTATCATAAGGTCTTTTCGTTTAGCTGGTATATTCATAGGAGTTTCCTCGATCCATTCCACGAGTTACTGAAAACAAAAAGAAGTTCATCTCAAGATCGAATAAATCAAATAATTCAACAAAACTCTTCAAATTAAGAAATTAATGAGTTTTTAACTTCCTTTTAACTTCCTAATATCCAACCGACTAATTAATTCTTTATAACGTACTTTATTTTTTTTTTTTTTTTCTAAATACGACAACAGTCGTTGGCGTTTTCCTAAAATTTTCCGCAAACCTCTCTGAGATAAATAGTCTTTTCTATGCAATTCCAAATGTGAAGTAAGTCTTCGTATCTTATTTGTGAAACTTACTATTTGAAATTCAGCGGATCCCTTGTTTTCGTCTTTTTCTTTTTGTGAAATAACTGAAATGAATGAATTTTTTACCATAAAAAAAACAAGGACTCCCCCCTTTTTTTAGTTTTAAGTTTAATATCTTTTTTATTGATCAGTAATAATAATAAATTAATAAATGTATTCTATTAATAAATAATGTCAGTTCATCTTAATTTTGTATACACAAAAATCTTTACTTTGTTAGTTTACTTTTTTAGTAATTCAAAATTCTATTTGACAGAATTTTGAATTAATCAATCAAAAATTTTAAGGGTTGTCTATTTCGTCGCTTACAAAGAAGAAAAAAATTCTAACTAAAAAAAAGTAAAAAAAAAATTCCATTGATTCATTTCATTTCTATTTCTAGATCTAATTGATAGATGATTGAATTCTATGTACCCGAATGGAATATGGAGGATAAGAGAATAAGGCGGCTATCTTCTTCGTTTCATATACTATTTCATATACTATACCAAATAAGCTATGATATATATAATATATATGAAAAATTCGCCCTTATTAAAATTTCAACCGCGGATACGCGGATATATATATATTCTTACCATACTGAACCGACTGCCATTATTAGTATCGAACCAATAGCGATTCATACAAGCTAAATCCTCTAATCGAAAATTGGGCCAAAGAAAAAATTTCGATTTAATTAATTTATTTTTTTCTCTCAAAAAACGTTTGGTTTTCTCCAAAACGGGACTCACTTTTTTTATGTTATTACCATTGAAAATTTCTGTATTTATATGAATATCGTTTTTATTTTTAAAATTGAAAGAAATTCTAATTCTTAATTCTCTACGACATTTAGGGGATAAAATATTTTCAGGAACAAGTAAATCATAATCATTTTTTTCTATATTTCCAATTATCTTGGAATGTCTTTCATTGTTAAAAGTCTTTTTATTTTTATCAACATAGAATTTTTCTCTATATTTTTTATTAATTTGTTCTTTGTTCTTATGAACTAATAAGATACCCACCATTTGATACAAAAGAAATTGTCCATCAGTTTTTATCGACAGACGAACAGGTTCGATAATCAATATTCTCTTTTTCATCAATTCTGTAAGAGTTACATCTTTCTGAACCATCAGAATATTCAGATTTAGTTCTTTCCTTTGAATAGCCGATATAATAATTTCTCGTGGATTTGTCAGTCTAAGTAGGAAACAATATGTTTTGATATTATCAATTATTTTTTGATTTAAAGAAAGATTCCATCTTAATTGAAAACATAAATACTCTTTTAGGAAGAAATCAAGCTCTACTTCTGTATGACTTTTGTTTTGCTTTTTATTTCTATGTTTTGTCATATCTAATCCCATATAATCGTCGTCAATATCTTTTTCTTCATTATTTCGATTCTCTAATTCAATAATTTTGTTTTTATTCGATGATATAGATATAAGAAGGTCGCCTTTTTTATTCCCGTTGATTTTCTTATTGTTACTAATATTTTTATTTCTATGAAAATTTAAAAGAAGAAATTGAATCGGTATTGTCCATGGTTTTTTCTTATATGTGTTGTAAAGTATCACAAATTTTCGAAAGAACCAAATTTCAAAATTCAATATGAGACTATTTTGTATTTCTTTATTCATTCCCATCCAATCAAAAAAAAGGGAGGTTTGCTTAGATGCATTAATTTCTTGATCTTGGTAAATTGGAACAAAAGAATTTTTTTTCTTATCAATTTTAGAAATTATTTGATATTTATTAGTTGGAGTTTTAGTGTTTTTTTTATCTTTGCTTCCGGTATCGATCCAGGACTCAATATCGACCCTCTTTCTAAGACAAAAATGGATAAGTCGCCAATCAAAATATTTTCGGTTTGGACTTTTCTCGATATCGATAATATCATTTTCCGCTAGAGAATTAGTCATAGGAATACCTTCTAAGATGTCAAATAATTTGCTTTTATTTGTGTTGGAATTATAAAGAATCGTTTCTTTATTAGTTGGTGATTCATAAATGGAAAAGTCCGTCTTTTTTTCATAATTAATATATTTAGATGATAAAAGACTATATTTAGCGTGTTTTTTTTTTTTTAAATTATTATTTTGCTGTTGATTCGAAAATAAGTTTACCTCAAATTTATTGTCATAATGAATTAATTGGTCTTGTTCATCTAAATTCCATTTGCTTAATTTTTTATTTTCAGCCATATGGTGTTGATAGATTCTATTTCGCCATTTTTCTGGCATTAATCTAGACCATCTAAGATGAGATAAATCATATTTATATTGATAATGACTTCTTAACCAGTTTTTCCGTTGATTCATTAAAGAAAAAGAATTTATCAAATTTTTTTCTTTTAATTTCGAATTAAATAATCCTTGGTCTATAAAATAATCTTTTATTTCATTCTTAAGAAAAAGGTTATGGTATTCAAAGATTGATCTTAATTTATATAAGTTAAGAATTTTTCTTTGTGATAGTTTGTAAAATACATAGGCTTGTGATAAGAAAGATATATCACAAAAAATTTTTGAATTCTTATTAATAACAGCGATATCTCTTGACTTTTTTATAATCGAAATAAAGTGAAATTTTTTTTGATTTGGTTTATCGATTTTTTTTTTTTTTGATTCATTATTGGAAATGTATTTAGTAATAATCTTTTTTATTGATTCAAGAAAAAGCTGTGCATTGAGCCTTGGAATATTAATGATACTTAAAAAGATATCTATGTATATATTTTCAATCAAAATTTTTATAAAAAAGTAAAATTTACGTGATAATCGAGCATTTTTTTTTTTTAATATGTATGAAATTTTGTTTGATGAGTTGAATTTTTTAACATTAGAACTTCTTTTTATTTTGTTAAGACTAATAGTTTTTTCTGAAGTTCGATTTTTTTTGTTCTTTTCTTTTGTAAATTTTTCTATTTGATTTAAAATTATTTTTCTTCTAGCCGAAAGATCTTTCATTTTTTTTTCTATCAGTGAATAATTTGTACACGGTATAGGTCGAATTCGAGTGGACAATTTCGAAACCATATGATGGTTGTTATTGATTATCGAATCTTTTTTTTTTTTATTTTCATTTAATTCATCTACTTCTCTAAATTCCGATAAAAAATTTTGATTTATTTTTGATTTTGAAAGTTTCTTTATTGTTTTTTGTCGAAAAAAAATGTTTTTGATGAACCAGTAGTTTTTTTCTTTTGATGAATTTTGAAATAATTTTGTTCTTTCTTCTAAAATTGGTATAACTTGAAAAACATTTTTTGTTCTCTTTCTAATTTTTTTTTCAAGTTTTTTAAAGATGGGTTTAAAAATTGAAAGCCGTTTTTGGGGAGAACCAAAAGGAAATTCCGTTTCCATTCCCCAAACTGTTAAAAAACAAAAATCCTTTTCTTGTACTTTCTTTTTTTTTTTATTTTTAGAAGTATAAGGGAATTTTAACTTAGATCTGTGCCAAGGTTTTAAACGAAAAGGAAATAGGATCTTTATTTGAATCCCACTTGTTAACCAATTTTTCGGAAATTTTTTTTCTGAGATTTGAACTCCATTATAGGTACATTTAACATGCATCTCTCTACCCCAATTCTTAAAATCGTCGGACCATTCGGGAGTTTGAAAAAATAATATACGAATGATATTTTTAGTTATTATTAATGAGGGTAATATAATATATTTTCTAAGAATCGATTGAGTTACTAAAGCACAACCTCTTATTACTTGAGTAAAAAAAATTGTATCCCAGGTTTCAGCGATTTTTATTCGTGCTTTAGCCTCTCTTTTGTTGTCTTTTCTTTTGTTTTCTTTTCTTTTGTACTCTTCTTTTTTCTTATTTTCTTTTGTTTTTTTCTTTATATTTATATAAGTAGAATCAAAAATTTTTAATTCTGTGTTTTTATACATACAATTTATAAACATTGTTTTCATCAGTTCAAAAATATCAAAAGACAAAAAAAGAGATTTTTTTATTCTATCCAAAAAAATCGGAGAATGCACATTTGCTTGAAACAGTTCAAAAATAGGTATTTTACGTCTTTGTGCTCGCATGGATCCTTTTATTATGTCTCGACGAAAGTCCGGTTGTTGTGAATAACGTATCAAACTTACTTCATCTATGTATATTGGGTCAGAATTTATTGGATCTTTGGTATTATTGTAAGTATCATTATTTTGTTGATTATTATTTAAAATCATTATATTATCACCAAAAATCATTATAAGTTTGGCTTTTCGTGAACGAATTTCATGATCTTCCGCCAGGTTTTCTTCATCATCCTTGCCCTCTTCTTGTTCCAACTCGTTAATTAATTTATATGACCATCGAGGAACTTGTTTACGTATTTCTTTTAGTCCAGTCGAATTTTTTCTACTTGTTTTATTCGCTATAACTGTATTAAATAACAATTTTAAAAATTTTCTTTGATTTTCGAAATCCATTTTTTCTTGGTTGTGGTTTTGGAAAAAGGAGAGTCCCTTTTCTTCATAAGTAGTAATAAGAAGAATAAGATTAATTTTATTTATCCAAAACCTTTTGCTAAAATTTGTTCGGAAAATTTTATTTAACATTGAGAATGAGAAAAAAAACTGCATTTTTCCGCGGGAGGGTCCGCTCAATAAGGGATCATATGTTTGGGGTAAGTACTCTTTTTTTGTTTTATCATTACACAATCTAGTCCTTTTTTCCAGTGTTTTCGTAGCAAGATATCCTTTATCGAGAGCTTGGACTCTATTTCTAAATTCATTACTTAGATTTTTTTTTTTTTCTTCATTCTTGGAATTCCAACGATTATACAATTCATCAGAGGATAATTTTTGTGTTATGAACAGAGAGATCTTTCCTTGTATCAGTTCCAAAAAAGTTGACAAACTGGGTGGATACATAAAGTATATTTTTTCTTTTCCATCACTTAGACATGTATAAAAAAAATATTGTCCCATTTCTTTTCTTAAAGCATTCTCAAACTGCTGATTTTTTATATATCGAAATGGACGATTCCAACGTTTAGAATCAAAAATAAGAGTTACAGGAGGTTTTTCAACCCATAACCTTTTTTCTATTTTGTCCGGATCCTCCTTTTCTTCCGAAAAAAGGGAAGAAGAAGGATCTTCTTCGGTGGATCCCTCTTGTTCCTGTTTAGTCCCCTTCGTTTCGGAAGTTGTTTCTACATCTGTTTCTTCCTCGCTTTCTTCCGTTTCTGAGGTTTCTTTCAGTTTCTTAGTAAAAATGGGTGACGGTGTTCTGCCTAAAGAGTAGACACAGGTAATAAATAAGAGAATACTAAAGATTCGAGCCATAGAATTTCTCAATTCTGACACAAGGTACTTATTAGATCGAAAAAGTACATTAGATCTAATAGAATTATT